TGAATAGGACGAACTCGCCTACGTGGATATCTTTGCTTCGGAACGGAACAAAGCAATTAGAATTAGGCTCGGTCAACTGGAATGTGTATTATCCATATGGGAGATCTTCCAATTGAGGAGATCCATCGACCTGAGACGAAGAGAAAGGTCTATCTATCTTCTTTAGTTATTCAATGAAACCAATGATTCGTTATTGGAGCAGATAGCAACAACCCTTTCAGTGGACATGCGTATTTTCCGATGGATTTACATGGTTTCATTAGTAGAAATTGTTTGATGTAGTGAGTAATAGGCTCTTTCGCCGTTCAAGAATTCTTGTTTAGGCAGTTCATATCATCCACACATAGTGATCTAAGATTTCAATTCTTCCATGTTTCAGCAGTAGCATATTGTTCCATGGAGCTAAGGCCAAAAAGATGGAAGAAACAAGTGTTTCCACGACTCTACCATCCGGCCAATTCTGTTCCACTTAATCCCCTTTTCATGGGCACATATCTTTACGGCTAAGGAATGGGGAATCTTTCTCCTGTTACATGAATCAAATGTTTCATTTCATCCGGGAAAAGCCATCTCTTTCTCAACAATGTCTTTGTCATTTGATCCAATAGCGTTCCGTTAGATAGGAACAGATTTGATAAATACTGATAACTCTCGGATAGAGTATTAGAACGGAAAGATCCATTAGATAATGAACTCTTGGTTCTAAACCATCTCTGGCGATGAATCAACAATTCGAAGTGCTTTTCTTGCGTATTCTTGATGAACCAGCGTTTATATATAGATGTAGGAGGATTTGTTTGGGAAGCAATGAGCCCCTTTGACATCTCTTCATCTGCAAAGAATTCTCGACGTGAAAACACAGAGACAGAGGGCTGATCTTTGAATAGGGAAAAGGATGGATCCGCAGGGTCCCAAATGAATTGGCTTGTTCGAAAAAAGCCTTGTTCTTTGGAAGATCTATCTCGTGTCTGGTACTGCATGGTTCCACTTTGAAGCTCATCCTCTTTATGATAAATGATCCATTTGTCCCGAAATGACCCAGTCCAATAGGGAAATCCCAATTCAGTGGGCCTTTCGATACAATCAAATCGCCATATTCTAGGAGCCCAAACTATGTGATTGAATAAATCCTCCTCTATCTGTTGCGGATCGAGGGCCCCTTCCCCTTCTTCAAACTCCGATTCGTATTTTTCATATAGAAATCTCCGATCAACGATAGAACAAGATCCATTTTGCATCATATCTAACTGATTCCTTGGTTCGGACCGAAGAAGTAATGTCACTCGATTATTATCAAACTGACTGCAATATTTTTCTGTCCGTGAGGATCCCGCCAGAGCCAGAGCGCCTTCTACTTCTAATAGTAATAATAGTAATAGGCCATGAACTAGATCAGAATCGTTCTCGACGAATCCATAAGAAGTGATCCAATTTTTTTCATCGTGTCTGGATGAAGACCAAAGATCTTGAGCGACCGATCCGGCAGAACAACTCAAAAGATAAAGAAGTATCGTTAATTTCTTCATGCTCGTTCCAAGTTCGAAGTACCATTTGTACAAATAAGAATCCCCTCCTTTACATGATTTCTTCTTCATATAGATAGATATAGGATCTATGGGGCAATTACTTAGAAGTACATTTTGTGTAACAGCCCTTCCTATCTGATAGAAAAGGATCCCATGATCCTGAACCGATCTTATCTGGGATCGAAAATCCCAAGTTTTTCTATGAAGAGCTGATCTCATTGTATTAGTTTCTATAATGGATTTCTTCTGTGTAATACTAATTGATAGGGCCTCATTGATAAGTGCTACAAGATCTCGCGCATTGGAACCCATGGTTATGGACCCGAATCCGTTAGTATGGAACATCTTCTTTTCCAAGTGAAATCCTCTAGTATATGAAAGAATGAAAAAGTGCTTTCGTTGTTGTGGAAGAAGAAGCCTTCGTATCTTAATGCATGTATTGAATTTATTTGGAGCTATTAGAGCGGGATCCACTTTTTGGGGAATATGAGTCGAAGCAATAACAAGAATCTTTCCAGTGGAACATCTTTCACAATCCCTGGAGAGATAGTTCTCTAATAGATCGAGGGATAAGTAATTCGACTCATTCACATGCAGATCATGAATGTTTGGAATCCATATTATGCAAGGAGACATTGCTTTTGCTAATTCGAATTGAAGGGTGATATCAAATTGGTCTATTTTCGTCGTCATATACATAGTTAGCACATTCGTCATAGTTAGCAGCTCCGTATCAATATCAAGGTCATCATTACTATCATCAATATCGTCACTATCATCAATATCGATATCATCAATAGGATAACCTTTAGGCTTGTCATCCAAGAACTTGTTCGGAAATACCGTAATGAAAGGAACATAGGAGTTTGTCGCTAGGTATTTGACCAAACAGGATCGTCCAGTTCCTATAGAACCTATCACTAAAATACCTCTAGAAGGGGATAGGGCTAAGCGGAGCGAAAAGGGTTTTCCAT